CAAAAGAATATATTGCTAATAAATCGAATAAAAAAATGATTTTAAACATAAACAATCTTTCACTTTCCCATTCACATATAAAATTCAAAGGAAATGGAGATAAAATAGAACAAAATGGAATTTAGATTGATGTTACTAAGTTCGATTCTTACTGGCGAGCCACGACAATTGCACCTATCAAAGCAGCTAAAAGAATTATTGAAATGAGTTCAAATGGAAGAAAAAAATCTGTTGATAAATGAATTCCAATTTGTTGACCATTATTTATCAAATCTTGCTCTATAATCTGATTTGATCTTGTAGTCCAAATAATCCCGTACCATGATGTATCTGGAATAGTAGTTATTAGTGAAACAAAAATACTTGTACAAACCATCAAAGTAACTCCATCCCCAACGGTCCAAAGATGAAAATCTTGGTAATATTCTGAACCATTTATGAACATCACAGCAAATATGATTAAAACGTTTATAGCCCCCACGTAAATAAGTAGCTGTGCTGCAGCTACAAAATGGGAGTTTGATAAAATATAGAATAAAGATATACAAACAAGAACCAGTCCCAACGAAAAGGCAGAAAAAATTGGATTGGTAAGTAATACTACTCCTAGACTTCCTAATACAAGACCTGATCCCAGAAAGATTAACAGAAAATCATGTATCGGTTCAGGTAAATCCATTAGATGTAAAATAAAAGAAAAATAAATCGAAATTTCATGACCTTATTGATACGACCAGGAAAAAATTTTATCTACTAAATTTCTATTTCTAATTGAATTAAATCCTAAGGAGTGTGAATTGATATAGATACAGTTATAGGACTAATCTCATTCTTTATACGAAAGAGTAGTTCGAAACTATATTAAACTGTATTATATATTTATATAATATAATAATATTCTATTTAATATAATAATATTCTATTTATTTTATTTTTATTAAATTAATATAAATAGAATATATATAAATATATATATTCTATATAAATAATAAATAATCTATCTTATAATATATAATAAATTAGAAATATAAATAATAAATAATCTATCTTATAATATATAATAAATTAGAAATATATAATTTCTATTATATAATTTCTATATTTTCATATAATTTTTAGAAATTTCTATTTATATATAAAATAAAAAAATTATTTGAATTGAATTGTTCGAATTGTATAATCATCAATTATTGACATTGGTAAACGGCCCAAAGCAATTTGATTATAATTCAATTCGTGACGATCATAAGTCGAAAGTTCATATTCTTCAGTCATTGATAAACAATTTGTTGGACAATACTCAACACAGTTACCACAAAATATACAGATCCCGAAATCAATACTGTAATTAAGCAATCGTTTCTTTCGAATATCAGTTTCCAGTTTCCAATCAACAACGGGTAGATCTATAGGACATACACGAACACATACTTCACAAGCAATGCATTTATCAAATTCAAAATGGATTCGACCGCGGAAACGTTCCGATGTGATTAATTTTTCATAAGGATATTGAATAGTTACAGGTAAACGATTTGCGTGGGATAAGGTAATCATGAAACTTTGACCAATGTACCTTGCAGCTCGTACTGTTTGTTGACCATAATTCATAAACCCAGTTACTATAAGGAACATATCGTGAATATCTATGAATATTTTTGTTTTGTTTCTTTCTCTTGTTTGAGACAAGTTATGAATATAGAATATCAATCTTTTACAGTGAAAACAGTCGAAACGAAGTTGTTAATAATAGATTACCGAGAGAAATAGGTAAAAGAAATTTCCATCCAAGATTTAATAATTGATCCATTCTTAGCCTAGGCAAAGTCCATCTTGTTGTGATAGAAACGAACAAGAACAAATAAGTTTTAGCTAATGTAATAAAGATACCTATTGTAGTTCCAAAAACTCCACATGTTTTATTTATTTCAAAAAGCTCAGAAATGAATATGTACGGAATAGAGATATTCCAGCCGCCCAAGTAAAGAACAGTTACAAATAATGAAGAAACTAATAAGTTTAAATAGGAAGCAACGTAAAATAAACCAAATTTTATACCCGAATATTCGGTTTGATAACCCGCTACTAATTCTTCTTCTGCTTCTGGTAAATCAAAAGGTAATCTTTCACATTCCGCTAGGGAAGAAATTAGAAAAACGAGAAACCCTATAGGTTGACGCCACAAATTCCATCCCCAAAAACCGTATTTGGATTGCGCGTCAACTATATCAACTGTACTTAAACTGTTAGATAATCCTAGTCGGTGATAACATCACTGTTCCCATCGCTATTACAGAACCGTACATGAGATTTTCACCTCATACGGCTCCTCGAAGGCCATAAATAAATCTAAGGACCGGGCCGGGTATTTATCTTGATATATCCCTAGGATACATAGGATTCCAATCTATTGGACGGTCCTGAATTAGACCAATTGAATTCTGTCTGTTATAATAAAAAATACAAAAAGTACTTCTGAATTGATCTCATCCCTTAAAAATTTTAATTTGTTGAGTAATAATTGAATTCTTCAATAAAATACTCCTTTAGAATTATCAATAACCCATCGTTTTCGATTACGTAAAAAATTTAGACACTAGTTTATGAATTATAACATTAATTGTATCTCCGTGAATATGGATATAAGAAAGAATCAAAAGGGATCCCTCTTTTTTTTTTTTTTCGTTCCTATTCTTCTTTTTTTTTTATGTGCAAAACAAAAGGGGACTTAAAAAGATTAAAGGATTTTTTCGTTTCTGATAGTCATTTATTTAATCAGTGGATAGGAGCATACTCTGGATCGGAATTGTGGGGAGTACTGCCTGATTATTTCTACCAACTTAAAGCCCCAATTAGTATTCTTTTTATATTATGCAAAAATGCTCTTTTGGAGAATTTACATAATCTTCATTACTAATCCTTTGTGTATCTTGGTGTTTCTAACCATCCACTCATTTTTTATCAATCCCCCTTTATGGTAATCCATGTATGGTAATTCATACAAACGGTAGTGAAAACTCAATAAGGTTGGTCTTTTGAGCCCGCTTCAAGACAGGATGACTAATCAACCAATTTTGGGGTAAACGCTTTCTTCCGCTTATAATTTTTTTTTCACTTAATTCTTATACATAGAAAATGAGACTCAATATTTTTACTGCGGATTCAAATGAAATTAAAATCATAGTATATTAATTTTCTAATTAATTCTATACTATATATGTATATTATATTTTATATTAATTATTAATTAAATATTAATTAAATTCTATATTATTCTATTAGATAGTAAATATATATATATATTTAATTCTAATATTATTCTTCATTTTATAAATATTCACTTCATTTTATAAATATTCATTTTATAAATATTCATGAATAAATAAAAGCTGTTTTATTTCACTCATATAACTATCTGATTTAGTTCATCAATCCGAATTCCGAATAAAAATAAATAAGGATATCTATTCTATTTTGTCTACCCCTTTCCTATAAAGAAGAAAAGAAATAAAGACGAAAAGAGCATGGAAAAGTTTCTGTCTCAACGAATCACACGTAGAGATATTGATAACACACATAGAGTTAATGGTATTTCATAACTAATCGATTGAGCAGCAGCCCGTAGACCACCCAAAAAGGAATATTTATTATTTGACCCATATCCTGACATAAGAAGTCCAATGGGAGCAATACTCGAAATAGCAATCCATAAAAAAACACCGATATTGAGATCAGCTAAAACAAAGTTATAGCCAAAAGGAATTACTGAATAGCTTACTAGAATTGATATAACTGATATGGAAGGCCCAATACTGAATAAACGAATATTTCCCCTAGATGGAATAAGATTCTCTTTGAAAAGTAATTTTGTTCCATCTGCTAGAGCTTGAAGAACTCCCAAAGGACCGGCGTATTCAGGTCCAATACGCTGTTGTATCCCTGCGGATATTTCTCTTTCTAACCATACAATCACTAGTACACCTATTGTGATTCCCAATACAAGAGTAAAAATAGGGATAAGTACCCATATAATTCCATAGACCTCTTTTAAAGATTCCAATCTGGAAAAAGAATTGATATCTTGTACTTCTGTTGTATCAATTATCATTTCAACGATCAACTTCTCCCATAATGATATCTATGCTACCTAGTATTGTCATAATATCAGCCAATTTCATTCTTTTAACTAACTGAGGAAGAATTTGCAAATTGATAAAACCGGGGGGACGAATTTTCCATCTCCAAGGAAAACCATTCTGATCCCCTATTAGAAAAATTCCTAATTCTCCCTTTGGGGCTTCAACTCTTACATAAAGTTCTTGTTTCTGTAATTCAAAAGCCGGAGACGGCTTTTTACTAATGAATCGATATTCAAAATCATTCCATTCTGGATCCTTTTCTCTATCAAAGGAGCGGATTTCGAAATTCTCATATGGTCCTCCTGGAATTCCTTCCAGAGCCTGTTGAATAATTTTTATGGATTCCACCATTTCACCAATTCGTACTAAATAACGAGCTAATGAATCTCCTTCTTTTTGCCATTGAACTTCCCAATCAAATTCCTCGTAACACTCATAATGATCAACTTTACGTAGATCCCATTGTATTCCGGAAGCCCGAAGCATTGGTCCTGATAAACCCCAATTTATTACTTCCTCTCCACCAACAATGCCTACTCCCTCAACCCGTTCTAAAAAAATTGGATTTCGCGTAATAAGTTTTTGATATTCAACAACTCCTGTTAAAAAATAATCGCAGAAATCCAAACATTTATCTATCCAACCATGAGGTAGATCAGCCGCTACCCCTCCGATACGAAAATAATTATGCATCATTCTCATACCTGTGGCAGCTTCGAATAGATCATATATTAATTCTCTTTCTCTGAAAATATAGAAGAAAGGGGTTTGTGCACCAATATCTGCCATAAAAGGTCCCAGCCATAGTAGGTGAGAAGCTATACGACTCAACTCCAACATAATTACTCGAATATAGCTGGCTCTTTTAGGTACTTGAATATTTCCTAACAGTTCCGGTCCATTTACGGTTATTGCTTCTGTGAACATAGTAGCTAAATAATCCCAACGTGTTACATAAGGCAAATATTGTACAATTGTTCGGTTTTCCGCAATTTTTTCCATCCCTCTATGTAAATAACCCAATATTGGTTCACAATCAATAACATCCTCACCATCTAGAGTAACAATGAGTCGAAGAACACCATGCATTGATGGGTGGTGAGGACCCATATTGACTATCATGAGGTCTTTTCTTGTAGCTGGGGCATTCATAGGTTTTTCCTCGATTCATTCTTCCATGAATTGCTTAAAATCAAAATTAGTTCATCAAAATTCAAGATCTAATAAATCGAATAATTAAAAATGACTCTTCAAATTAATGAGTTTGTGACTCCCGAATATCCAACTGATTTATTAATTTTTTATAACGTATTACATTTTTTTTTGACAAATAAGACAGGAGTCGTTGCCGTTTTCCCAAAATTTTACGTAAACCCCTTTGAGATAAATAGTCTTTTCTGTGCAATTCCAAATGTGAAGTAAGTCTTCGTATCTTATTGGTGAAATTGAATACTTGAAATTCAATTGATCCCCGGTTTTCTTTTTTTTTTTCTTGTGAAATAACTGGTATAAATGAATTTTTTACCATAAAATGAAAGCTTCTCTTTCCCCCCCCCTTTTTTTATAGATTCTAGAAATTTTTATTGATCAGTAATAATAATGACACTCATTTTCAATTTGATATATACAATAATCTTAATTTTCTTAAGAATTCCGGATTTTTTTTTTTCAAATTAATTATTATTAATCAATCCAATTCAAATAGGTATACAAAAAATACTCTATTTTTGCATTCACAAAAGAAAAATTGTAGACTTCAAATAAGAAGATTTTTTTGATTCATTTAAAAATCTTATGGATATATCATTGAATTAGTATCATGCCTCAGAATAGAAGGTAAGACAATGCGTTTATGCATCTATTTGTCTTCGCATACCAGATATGTTATGGGAAATAGAAAAAATAAAAATGTAGATTAACGAATTTTCAATCGCGGATACATATGTATCCTTACCATACTGAAACGGCTGCCATTATTGGTATCAAACCAATAGCGATTCATACAAGCTAAATCTTCTAATCGATAATTTGGCCAAAGAAATAACTTTAAATTAATTAGTTTTTTTTTATCTCTATCAAGATCTTTACTTATAGCCAAAACTTGACAGCAATTATTCACTTTATTCTCATTGTAAAATGCCGTATTTCTATGCATACTATTTCTAGGATTGAAACAAATTAGAATTCTCAATTGTCTACGACGTCTAGCGAATAAAATATTTTCAGGAACAAGTAAATCATAATGATTTTTTTCTTTATTTTCAGTCAGCTTTTGATCTCTTGTTCTTGTAATGGATTTATCAAAATTCTTCTTATCAACATAGCTTTTTTCTCGGTATCTTTGATTAATTTGGTGCTTTCTCTTATGAATCAATGAAACGCCTATGGTTTGATACATAAGAAATTGTTCATGGTTTTTTCTAGACAGACGAATTGGTTCAATACTCAATATTCCCTTTTTCATTAATTCTGTATTTTTTTTCAATTCTGTAAGAGTGAAATCCTTCTGAATTTTCAAAATATCTAGACTTAGTTCTCCTCTGTGAATAGAGGCTATAGCAATCTCTTTTAGATTTCTCAGTCTAAGCAGGAGACAATATACTTTGATATTATTCATTATTCTTTCAGTTAAGCAATCAGGCCAGTTCAATTGAAAAAGCAAATACCTTCTTAGGAAGCTATTTTGTTCTGTTTCGATATTGTTCTTGTATTTCTTTTTTTTTACACCCTTTTTCATGCCCAATCCTGCATAATCTTCTTCTTGTTTCTTTTCACTAACATTTTTATTTCCATTAAAATTGAAAAAAAGTAATCTTATTGGTATGATCCATGGGTTACTCGTATAGGCATTATAAAATCTAACAAATTTAGAGAAGAAAAAAGATTCCCGATTCGCTATGGAACGATTTAGTATTTCTACATTCATTCCCATCCAATCAAAAAAGAACCTTTTTTGATTGGATGGGTTGATTTCTTGATGAAGCGTAAAATAATAATCGGTATCGATCCAAACCCACCAATCCACTTTATTTCTAAGACAAAAATGAAGAATTCTCCAATCAAAAAACTTTCTATTCAGATTATTTTCCATATCTAGAAAATAATCTTCTACTATATAATTCTTGATAGGCATATCATCCGTCATATCAAATAAATTTTTTTTACGCGTGTTGGAATTATAAGAAATCGCTTGGTTATTATTTGCTTGGAATGGCAATCTATATCCATAAATATATGAGTCCTTCTTATCTGCATAATTAATAGATTTATATGATAAAAGATCATACCCATATTGTTTTTTAATTTTTTTTTTTTGGTTTGTTAATGAGTCTACTTCTTGTTTTTTGTAAAGAATTAATCTCTTTTTTTCATATGAATGACATTTGGTTAAATCCTTATTTTGAGCCACATGACTTTCATTCATTCTATTTCGCCATTTTTGTGGGACTAATCTAGACCATCCACTTTGAGATAAATCGTATTGATAATGACCTTTTAACCAATTTGTCCATTGATTCATTACAGAATTGGGAGGGTTCTTATGTTTTAATTTTGAATGAGATATTCCATGTACTCCAAAAAAATAATCCTTTATTTCATTCTTAAGAAAAAGAGGTGTTCCATGATATTCAAAAACAGATCTTAATTTATATTTATATAAGTTAATAACTTGGGTTTGTGATAATTTGTAAAATACATATGCTTGTGACAAAGAGGATACGTCACAAAAATTCTGTGAAGTCATATTACTAATATTACAAATTGAGTTTTTTATCGTAGAAATAAAGTGAATTATACTTTGATTTTTTTTATCAACTCTTTCTTCGTTTGCTTTATTATTGTAAATGTATTTATTAAGAATTTTTTTTGTTGATTCAAGAAAAAGTTGTACATTGATCCTAGGAATATTAATGATACATATAAAGATATCTATGTATACCCTTTCTATGACTATGAAAAATTTTAAAAAATAATGTGATTTACGGGCTAATCGAACATTTCTTCTTTGTAATATCTGCCAAATATTTTTTTCTAATTCGAATCTTTTATCATCATAAGTTGTTTTCTTAGAACAAATATTTCTCTCTGAAATTAGAAACCCCCTTTTCTTGTCTTTTGTAAATTTTTCTATTTGTTTTATGATTGTCTTTGTTCTATCATTCAGATCTTTTATTTTTTTTTCTGTCAATGAACAATTTGTCCAATTAATAGATTGAATTGGAATGGCTGATTCATAAATCATTGGATTACTGTTACTGATTGTTGAATCTTTTTGAATTTCATTCAATTCATATATTTTTCTCAATCCAAATAGAAATAAAAAATTTGATAGTGATAGTTTATTTATTTTTTCTTTTAGAAATAGAATCTTTTTGAGAATACTTTTGATGATCCATTGTGCTGGTTCTTTTGAGACATTTCGAAATTTTTTTTTTCTTTCGTTTAAAACTTTTAGAACTAGAAAGAATTTCTTTTTCCAATTTTTAATTTTTTTTTTAAGTTCTTTTAAAATAGGATCAAAAAAAGAAAGTCGGTTTCGGGGAGAAGAAGAGAAGGGCAATTCTACTTCCATTCCGAAAACTGTTAAAAAGCAAAAATCCATTTTTTTCGCTTTTTGTTTTTTTTTCATTGGATCCTTTTCCTTTTGAGGGAATCGTAGCTTAGATCTGTGCCAAGGTTTCAGACGAAAAGGAAAAAGGATCTTTATTTGAATACCCTCGGTTAACCATCTTTTCGGAAATTCTGTTTCGGATAATTGAACGCCATTATAGGTGCATTTAATATACATTTCTCTATTCCAATCCTTTAAATCCTCTGACCATTCGGGAATTTGAAATAATAGTATACGAACGATATTTTTAGTGATTATCAATGAAGGTAAGAGAATATATTTTCTAATAATCGATTGGATTATTAATAAAAAACTTCTTATTGCTTGAGCATACATAATGCTATCCCAGGTTTCCGCTATTTCTATACGTTTTTCTTCCTCTTTTTTCTTATTTTCTTTTGTCTTTTCCTCTGTATAATCTGAAATTTTCAATTCTGTATTTTTCCACATCCAATTCTTAAAAAGAAATAAGATTCTCATTGTCTCGAAAATATCAAAAGAAAAGAAGGAGGGTTTGTCAATTTTGTCCAAAAAAAGAGGGGAATGCGCGCTTGCTTGAAAAAATTTCCAAGTAACAGTTTTACGTCTTTGAGCACGTCTAGATCCTTTGATTATGTCTCGCCGAAAATCCGGTTGTTGTGAATAATGTATTAAAGATAATTCATCTTTTGGATCAGAATTATAAGTATGTTTGATATCTGTATAAATCTCATCATTCTCGGAATCATTAGTAAAAATCACTACACGTTTGGCTTTTCTTGAACGAATCTCATAATCTCCAGGTAGACCAAGTTTTTCCAGGTATTCTACCTCGTCAATTAATTTGTATGACCATCGAGGAACTTTTTTACTACTTTTTTTTATTCCAATACCTTTTTTTCTATTTCGAATTGTTTTATCGTTCGGATCAGTTATAATTGCGTCGAATAAAAATCTTATTTTTTTTTTTTCTTCGGAATCCATTTTTTCATGTTCGGGAAATAAATAAAGTCCTTTAAAATTAAAACTTGATATTGATTTTCCAGAAAATTTACTGATCAAGTTAAAAAAAAAACGAATTCCAGTTGATAATGATTTTTTATCAAATGTATCCATTTTTTGTTCACAGTCTGGATAATTAATATTAAGAAGGATCCCATGAATCTTATTTATCCAAATGTAGTTTTTTGTGTAAGTTTTATTTTTGATTGAGAGTGAAAAACTTTTTTTGATTCGTCCGCGATAGGGTCCGTTCAAAAAGGGATCATAT